AGAGGAACCTTATAAAGATCGTATTGATTCTTATCAAAAAAAAACAGGATTAACAGAGGCTGTTCAAACAGGTACAGGTCAACTAAACGGGATTCCCGTCGCAATTGGGGTTATGGATTTTCAGTTTATGGGGGGTAGTATGGGATCCGTAGTAGGCGAGAAAATCACCCGTTTGATCGAGTATGCTACCAATAAACTTTTACCTCTTATTCTAGTGTGTGCTTCCGGAGGGGCACGCATGCAAGAAGGAAGTTTGAGCTTGATGCAAATGGCTAAAATATCTTCTGCTTTATATGATTATCAATCAAATAAAAAGTTATTCTATGTATCAATTCTTACATCTCCTACTACTGGTGGAGTAACAGCTAGTTTTGGTATGTTGGGGGATATCATTATTGCCGAACCTAATGCCTATATTGCATTTGCGGGTAAAAGAGTAATTGAACAAACATTGAATAAGACAGTACCTGAAGGTTCACAAGCGGCTGAATATTTATTCCATAAGGGCTTATTCGATCCAATCGTACCACGTAACCCTTTAAAAGGTGTTCTGAGTGAGCTATTTCAGCTCCACGCCTTTTTTCCTTTCAATAAAAATCCAATCAAGTAGAGTCTTGAGTTCCACTTTTTTTTTTGTGGCGAACAACTAGTTAGTTAGTTTATCAGAATCAAAATAAAAAACCGAAAAAATGAATTTTTATTTGGTGACATAAGATTTAATTGTAGAAAGAATCATGCGGATAATTGTTGTTTTTTTACCGATATTGCTGATTAGTAATATCGGTAAAAAAACAACAACATAAACAGCGAATTCTTCCTTCGAATTAGGAGGCAAGGCAAATAAAACGAATTTCGTGTTCTGTTCGCCTCTTCTATATGTATATAATTCAAATATAAAAAATATAGAATCTTGCATCTTTCTATATCTCCCAAGAAGTCCCCTTTTTATAAGAATCCCTGCTCTTGGGTCGGATTCTAACGAATCTTTCGGGGATTTTTAAATTTTTAAGAGACTCTTTTTTTATTAAAAAAGAAATTAGAAGAAGAAGATAAGAACAATATAAGAATAAAAATAAAAGAAGTAAGAATAATAAAGAAAGTGGATTATCATACATACATCTATTTCATGTAGAAAGATGAATAAGTCCGTTTATTTAGTTCGACATTGCTTGCACTTATTATATATACTCACTTCGATATACTTAGTATACTAATATACGAATTATAATATGAATTATAATTATTATAAGATATCCTTATAACAATAACAGGTACAAATATTAAATCGAGGTACCCCATTCTATGACAATTCTCAACAACTTACCCTCCTTTTTTGTGCCTTTAGTGGGCCTAGTATTTCCGGCAATTGCAATGGCCTCTTTATCTCTTCATGTTCAAAAAAAAAAGATTTTTTAAATCTGATGTGGTCAAGTCTCATCTAGTTTTTTTTCAAGACTTAGCGAACAAGGATATCCATTTAGTAGAATATTGTATACGAATAACATCTCCGAACATAAATGAAAAAGATCTTATACATGCGTAAACATGATATATGGACAGACGAATTCTAGCAATAAAAAAAAAAATAGGCTGGGATCCGAACTCATGTCTGAAATTAAAGTAAATCTATCCATATGTATGTAGCTATTGATAGGGAATCATATGAAGGGGATGCTTTTATTTTATTATATCTAACCAATTCGATTAATTACTACTAAAAGTTCACATCAGAATAGTACTAGTTGATGAGAGTTACTTTGGAAAAAAAAGTAAAGTGAAATTTTTTTTTTGTTATTCCATAAAATGCAACTGGATCTACTATGTATGAGTTGGCGATCAGAATATATATGGATAGAATTTATAGCAGGATCTCGCAAAACAAGTAATTTCTGCTGGGCGTTTATCCTTTTTTTAGGTTCATTAGGATTCTTATTGGTTGGAATTTCGAGTTATCTTGATAAGAATTTGATATCCTTCTTTCCGTCTCAACAAATCCTTTTTTTCCCACAAGGGATCGTAATGTCTTTCTATGGGATCGCGGGTCTCTTTATTAGTTCCTATTTGTGGTGCACAATTACATGGAATGTAGGTAGCGGTTATGATCGGTTTGATAGAAAAGAAGGAATAGTGTGCATTTTTCGTTGGGGATTTCCTGGAAAAAATCGCCGCATCTTTTTACGATTCCTTATGAAAGATATTCAGTCCATCAGAATAGAAGTAAAAGAGGGTATTTATGCTCGTCGTGTTCTTTATATGGAAATCAGAGGCCTGGGAGACGTTCCCTTGACTCGTACTGATGAGAATTTGACTCCACGGGAAATTGAGCAAAAGGCTGCGGAATTGGCCTATTTCTTGCGTGTACCAATTGAAGTATTTTGAAAAAAGAAACTGCAAAATAAATGCTTTCTCAGCAAGAGGAAAACCCCTAAGAATCCTCTTTTTTCTATAAGCATAACTTACTTAATTAAAGTTTCTTCAGAACGCCTCGTGGGGCCAAAGCAAGGCAAACGTGTACGTGGCGGCCATAATATAAAACGAAACCTTTTTTGTTTTTGTCTGTCAATTTTTTTTTTGAAATATTTGATATTTTCTTTTTTAATAAACAGGAAGTTCTTTCATTTCGAAATCCGAAAAATATTCATTATTGGAATCTTTATTTGAATCTTTTGGGCATTCATCAAAGGGGAGTAATTACTTCGAATATTTGATCAATTAAGATATCTGGAAACAATCTATTTTTTTATTATTTCTTCATTTGAATTCGAATTCGAAGTGGATTCTTCTTCTATTTCTGTATTTTTTCTACACTAGATTCAAGGACTCACCTCTGAATCACAACTAAAAAATGGGGGCTCGATTAATAAATTAATAATTAATAGGCGCGATACCTTATAATAGAACTTATGCTTGATAGAAATATTAGATCGCATAGAGTCAACGAATGAGGTGACAATTCACAGATGAAAAAATGACAAAAAAGAGCGCATCTATTCCCCTTCGATATCTTTCATTTATAGTATTTGTAGTCTTTTTGCCCCGGTGGATCACTCTCTCATTTAATAAAAGTCTAGAATCTTGGGTTACTAATTGGTGGAATACTAGGCAATCCGAAACTTTTTTGAACGATATTCAAGAAAAGAGTATTCTAGAAAAATTCATAGAATTAGAGGAGCTATTTCTCTTGGATGAAATGGTAAAGGAATTCCCGGAAAGACATCTACAAAAGTTTCGTATGGGGCTCCACAAAGAAACAATCCAATTGATCAAGATACACGATGAGGATCATATCCATACAATTTTGCACTTCTCGACAAATCTAATCTGTTTCGTTATTCTAAGTGCTTATTCTATTCTGGGTAATGAAGAACTTGTTTTTCTTAATTCTTGGGTTCAAGAATTCCTATATAATTTAAGCGACACAATAAAAGCCTTTTCCATTCTTTTAGTAACTGATTTATGTATCGGATTCCATTCGCCCCACGGTTGGGAACTAATGATTGGCTATGTCTATAACGATTTTGGATTTTTTCATAATGATCAAATTATATCGGGTCTTGTTTCCACTTTTCCAGTCATTCTAGATACAATTTTCAAATATTGGATTTTCCTTTATTTAAATCGTGTATCTCCGTCACTTGTAGTGATTTATCATTCAATGAATGACTGAAAAACGAGTCAATTAGAATGTTTCTGACTTTGTACCTAAGCAAAGCATTCCAGGTCGTACTTACCTTACTCTTTCTACCCATTCAGAGGATTCCTCCTATATTCCAGTAAAATTATTTCAGTAAATAGCAAAATCGTGGATAGGGAACTATACTAGCGACCTACCCAATTTTATTGTAGAAATTTTCGGGATCAACGATTGGACCATGCAAATTAGAAATACTTTTTCTTCGATAAAGGAAGAGATTACTCGATTCATTTCCGTATCACTCATGATATATATAATAACTCGGGCCTCCATTTCAAATGCATATCCCATTTTTGCGCAGCAGGGTTTTGAAAATCCACGAGAAGCCACTGGTCGTATTGTATGCGCCAATTGCCATTTAGCTAATAAACCTGTGGATATTGAGGTTCCGCAAGCGGTACTTCCTGATACTGTGTTTGAAGCAGTTGTTAGAATTCCTTATGATATGCAACTGAAACAAGTTCTTGCTAATGGTAAAAAGGGGGGGTTGAATGTAGGGGCCGTTCTTATTTTACCGGAAGGGTTTGAATTAGCCCCCCCCAGTCGTATTTCTCCCGAGATGAAAGAAAAGATAGGCAATCTATCTTTTCAGAATTACGGCCCCACTAAAAAAAATATTCTTGTGATAGGGCCTGTTCCTGGTAAGAAATATAGTGAAATCACTTTTCCTATTCTTTCCCCGGATCCCGCGACTAATAAAGATGTTCACTTCTTAAAATACCCAATATACGTAGGTGGTAACAGGGGAAGGGGCCAGATTTATCCCGACGGGACAAAAAGTAACAATACGGTTTATAATGCTACAGCAGCGGGTATAGTAAGCAAAATCATACGAAAAGAAAAAGGGGGGTACGAAATAACCATAACGGATGCATTGGATGGACGCCAAGTGGTTGATATTATCCCTCCAGGACCAGAACTTCGTGTTTCAGAGGGCGAATCTATCAAACCTGATCAACCATTAACAAGTAATCCTAATGTGGGTGGATTTGGTCAGGGAGATGCAGAAATAGTACTTCAAGATCCACTACGTGTCCAAGGCCTTTTGTTCTTTTTGGCATCTGTTGTTTTGGCACAAATCTTTTTAGTTCTTAAAAAGAAACAGTTTGAGAAGGTTCAATTGTCCGAAATGAATTTCTAGATCCGCAAATTTATCAACATCAGGTTTGTAAAAAGAACAAAAATTTTGTTCGCAATTCCAATTATGTTATGTATGAGCAAAAAAATTATGAAAAGTCTTTTGCTTGTTTATATTCTTTTTCGACCAAATGTCGGGAATTTCTTGTACTGCACTCCTAAATCATAG